TACTAAAAAACAAGTAAGCGTAATTCCTCCTAGACAATAAAATATGTTGACATGAGGAGGAACGTATTTGCTAGTTATATCATCTGCAATCGCCTGAATTTCAAGACGTTCTTCAAACCAATCATACACTTTATTGAGATAGGTAAACCAAGGGAATCCCCCTCTGAGAACCGTATATGAGAATTTCGTCTCGTACGGCTCAAACAGAAACACCCAAATACCACTCGTAACGGATATGTGTACTAAAAAGTTTCAAACTTCTTAATGCTATGATTCAATTTTTTCTCTGAAGATACGAAAGAATCAAAATCCGAAAAGTCTTCTTTGTAGTTATAATGCCCAAATATCAAGTCGGCTCATTCGTATTTATATTGATCATTAGGGGCCTCTTGAATCTTCTATTTACCTATTTTTTTCTTTGATTTGTGTGTAATGCGACTTTACTCTTGTTTTCTTTATTATTGATAGGAATTCTCTTGTTAAGACCCTATGAATGAATTAAAACCTTAGATTCATACTAGAACCACGATGATTCAATAAAACCTTCCAAAAACAAAAAAAAGTTCAAAAATTCCCTGAGTAAGAACCCTTGGATTATCACTTATTCAATGCTTATTCAATGACTGAATATAATGAAAAAAAGACAAAGAAACGTTTATCCTTTAACCAAAATAAGTATAAACGAAAGAATAAAATTTTTGGAATTTATCACTTCTAACTCTTTTTTCGGAGTCCGGCCACGAGGTCTGATAAGTATGAATCATAGTTCTAATATTTGTTCTAATATTTTGTAATCTATTTCATATATTCTGTGCTCCAGATACTAGCCTAGACTGAATATCCAACGAGATAAAATCATCTTGATCAAGATGACCGACTTATTCTCTGTCGTATCCATAGGATCAATTCTAACAAGTCACACACTCATATTCCGGAAATACAGAAAAAAAAAGAAATTCCACGATCGAACTACCAAAAAAGAGTGGGCTAAAAAGCGGAAACCTACATACTTTACTTTTTATTGAAAAGTTATTTAGGGGTTCTTGTGAATCGAATCTAATTGCTTGAAATTCCGTCCAGTAAAATGGAAGAATTATAAATCTCCAAAATAATAGATAGGAATATCGCAAATAGACCCATCGCGACACCCATCAAAGGCGTAGTTCCCCACCCAGGAGCCACTTTACCATATTCCGAATTCAATGGTTTCAATAAATCCCCTACAATAGTTCGTCTTGGCCCAGATCTAGAACTATCCTCAACGGTTTGTGTAGCCATAAATAATCCTATATTTTTTTTTATTCAGTGAGATCTGTTGACTTTGTATACCATTCCGTTGTAAATAAATGATCTTATCATAGATCCATTGTGGTCTTGAAATTATATAATAATGGAAACAGCAACCCTAGTTGCCATCTCTATATCTGGTTTACTTGTAAGTTTTACTGGGTATGCCTTATATACTGCTTTTGGGCAACCCTCTCAACAACTAAGAGATCCATTCGAGGAACACGGGGACTAGTTGAAGTAATGAGCCTCACAATATTGTGAGGCTCATTACTTCAATTGAGATAATGAGAAATCATTTCACCTTTTTAGTTGGAACTTTAGGCGGTTCGCGAAAAAAGATAGCGAAAAAAATTATTCCTAGAGTCGAGACTAAGAGGAATGTATAAACCAATGCTTCCATAGATTTGATTTCGGTTTACAATTATAGCTTCCATACCTGTTTAGTTGGGATCTTTTTCCGGATAAAAAAAAGACCAAGACAAGAGTCAAAGAAATGAAAAGTAAGCAATCCGAATCAAGATTTATCCGGTACCCTATCTATGTCAAATCAAAAAATAAAGGAAAAAAGGAACAGAGCAATCTTGTATCAGACTATACTCTTTTTGTAGTTGGATCTCCAAGTTTTTGGAATGCCCCAAATTCTACTTGAGCGTCCAAATCTGGGTCAATCCCAGCAAAGACATCTCTGAACAAGGTTCTAGCACCATGCCAAATGTGTCCGAAGAAGAAGAGCAAAGCAAACGAAGCATGCCCAAAAGTAAACCAACCCCTTGGACTGCTACGAAAAACCCCATCGGATTTCAAAGTAGCACGATCTAATTCAAAAATTTCACCCAATTGAGCACGTCTAGCATATTTTTTCACAGTAGCAGGATCCCTATAACTGACTCCATTGAGTTCACCGCCATAGAACTCAACAGTTACACCGACCTGTTCAACACTATACTTCGATTCTGCTCTTCGAAAAGGAACATCGGCTCTAACAATTCCGTCTCCGTCTACTAAAACAACCGGAAATGTTTCAAAAAAGGTCGGCATACGGCGTACAAAAAGTTCGCGCCCTTCTTTATCTCTAAAAACAGGGTGTCCTAACCACCCAACAGCTATTCCATCCCCGTTGTCCATGGAACCCGCTCTGAATAATCCACCTTTTGCGGGATTATTCCCGATGTAATCATAAAAAGCTAATTTTTCAGGAATTTTAGACCAAGCTTCTGATAAACTTTGATTTTCGGCTAGCCCGGCACTAACTCTTCGATATATTTCTTGCTGGAAGTATCCCTGATCCCATTGATAACGAGTGGGCCCAAATAATTCAATCGGGGTAGTTGCTGAACCATACCACATAGTTCCAGCAACAACAAAAGCTGCAAAAAAGACAGCAGCGATACTACTCGAAAGGACGGTTTCAATATTTCCCATACGTAATCCTTTGTATAGACGTTGGGGCGGACGAACACTAAGATGGAATAGGCCCGCTAATATGCCCAATGTACCTGCTGCAATATGATGAGAGGCTATTCCGCCCGGAACAAAAGGATCAAACCCTTCGACACCCCACGCAGGATTTACAGCTTGTACCCTTCCGGTTAATCCATAAGGATCGGATACCCATATTCCCGGACCATACAATCCTGTTACATGAAATGCGCCAAAACCGAAGCAACCCAACCCTGAGAGAAATAAATGAATTCCAAAAATCTTCGGCAAATCCAAAGAAGGTTTTCCTGTACGTTCATCACAAAATATTTCTAGATCCCAATACACCCAATGCCAGATAGCTGCTAAGAAGCACAATCCAGAAAACACAATATGTGCTCCGGCCACACCTTCGTAACTCCAAATACCCGGATTCGTTATAGTCCCTCCTGTGATACTCCAACCCCCCCATGAATTGGTTATTCCTAAACGAGTCATGAAGGGTATAACGAACATACCTTGTCTCCACATTGGATCAAGAACAGGATCAGAGGGATCAAAAACTGCTAATTCGTATAGGGCCATTGAACCGGCCCAACCAGCAACTAGAGCTGTATGCATTATATGAACAGAAAGCAAACGACCGGGATCATTCAATACAACGGTATGAACACGATACCAAGGCAAACCCATGGAAATACCCCTTTATCAACGAAAAATAGACACTATGTAACTTTATTGCACTGAAAAAAAACTATGCTATGGACCTCCCCTTTTGAGGGGATTATCTTGGCGAAAGGATTAATATTTGGTCTATTCTATTAGTAATAATGGAACAATTCTATTCTATTCGTAGGAACAAAAAGAAGCAGATCTATTCTATACTCGATAAGTACCAATACGCAATGGTGGATGGGAATTTATCCTATTTTATATGAGTGAATGTATACATATTTGTTCATCATTCAAAAGACCTATTCGGAAGAATTTTCCCTTATTCATTCTGTTTTCCTTTTTTATGAACTTATTCAATCTATGTATAAAATATGCTAAAAGATAAAATCTGATAAAGGCCGATCTTATTTATTAAGACAATAAACCCGTTGTTACGCTTCCACATCAAAGTGAGCTATAGTACTTAATTCTTTTTTCTTTGCTTTAATGCCTATTGGTGTTCCAAAAGTACCTTTTCGAAGTCCTGGAGAGGAAGATGCATCGTGGGTTGACGTATAGTGCGACTTGTCAGATATATTGGGTCATATGGTATTTCCCCGTTCTCTCCCCCGATCGAGATATCCTCTCTTTCGCCCAAGACGGATTGATTTAATTATCAAAAATTTGGAGCGTGAAGTGCAATTAGATCTATTTTTTGGGGGGTATCCAGATTAATATTATCAATTAGAATTATTTATGGTTTTCTTGGTTGTACTAATAAAATGAAGTATCCAGGCTCCGCTTAGAAAAAACTCAATTTGGAATCTATCTATTCTATGATTACTACTTGTATCATATTCTATTTAGAAATAGCATTGATATAAAACTGTTAATCAATCGAGTAATATGATGAATACGTTGGTTGAATATTTGGTTAAAAGTATGAAGTAAATTGAAAAAAAAAAGAAGTCGTAGCAAAATGCTATTGGGGCATTTGTCCTATATGTGCAAATACAAATCGGGCAGATCTTTACTCGGAGTAGAGCATAAACCTAAAAGAATTGAAGAAGACCATTCGGGAACAAGAAAATGACATCGCAATTTAAATTTGATCTCGATGAAACAATACATCAATGAAAAGTTAGTTCGATAAATTTAATGAATTGGTTTTTGATTTATTGAAATTTATAGTATAGATAAACGACCGCGGGCCAAAGGACAAAACTCATCTTTCTTGAAAAATGGAAGGGAAGAAAAAGCCCCCTCATTAGAAGTTAGAAAGAGTCCTCTAAAGAAGGCTAGAATCTAAACATTGATTCTTTTTTTCGCTATTTTTTTTGAACCGTATGCATCAAAAGGTGCCCGTACGGTTCTTAAGGGATACAATTTTATCCTAATCAACCGACTTTATCGAGAAAGATTACTTTTTTTAGGCCAAGAGGTTGATAGCGAGATCTCGAATCAACTTATTGGTCTTATGGTATATCTCAGTATAGAGGATGATACCAAAGATCTGTATTTATTTATAAACTCTCCCGGTGGATGGGTAATACCCGGAGTAGCTATTTATGATACTATGCAATTTGTGCGACCAGATGTACAGACAATATGCATGGGATTAGCCGCTTCAATGGGATCTTTTATTCTAGTCGGAGGAGAAATTACCAAACGTCTAGCATTCCCTCACGCTCGGCGCCAATGAGTTTTTTTTTTTTTTGAGACAAAAAAGAAAACTATGCCTTCGCCATATAAAATATGAATATTAAGTAATAATAGCATGGCACTTTGAATTCGATATGAGAATTTTTTTTTCTTGTTTTTTTCTAAACCATTAGATTATGTATCGAAAGAGTAGTATGAGATAAAAGGCATTTCCGATTTTAGCTGATTTATCGGAGGCCTCTTTCAGCGTCACAAACTTTTTTGTTTTCACGACGGAAGGCTCTTAACAATATTTCTGTTATGAAAGACTACGAAATATTTATTTATATTTATTTTAAAATTGAAATACGAAAAAAAAGAAACTTTGGGATTGCTGAATAACAAACGAAATAATAAAGCAACGGAACCATCATAGTATTTTTAAATTACTAAAAAAAAAGGAAGGGTGGTTATTGGATCATTTACTGCTCTGGGTCTGATAGATCCTCTATTTTCTATTCCCCCATGGAAGGTAAAAATGAATTCCATTGTGGAGCCGTATGCACTGCACAAAGGATGCCTGTACGGTTGTTAATCCTATCTTTTTTTTATTATCTTTGACTCATCATGATCATGCGAGATAGAGAAAACCATTTATTAAATCATCAGGGTAATGATCCATCAACCTGCTAGTTCTTTTTATGAGGCACAAACAGGAGAATTTATCCTGGAAGCAGAAGAACTACTGAAGCTGCGCGAAACCATCACAAGGGTTTATGTACAAAGAACAGGCAAACCCTTATGGGTTGTATCCGAAGACATGGAAAGGGATGTTTTTATGTCAGCAACAGAAGCCCAAGCTCATGGAATTGTTGATCTTGTAGCGGTTGAATAAAAAATAGCAGGGATTTCACGCAAAAATCCGAAATTTGAGATTTTATCTTCTTACCGGGGGTTAATATAATATTTTCTATTACTATGAATCCTATTAATATAGAATTATAGAAGTAATTCATAATCATCCGGTTAGGATTGATCTAAACCAACTCATTATGTATACAATTCAACATGCCAACTATTAAACAACTTATTAGAAACACAAGACAGCCAATCAGAAATGTCACCAAATCACCCGCCCTTCGGGGATGCCCTCAGCGTCGAGGAACATGTACTAGGGTGTATGTGCGACTCGTTCAGACCATGGACCGGGACAAAAGAAAGTACAAAATTTTTCCCGTATCAGTGATAAGTACCAGTGAATAGGATAGAATGAATGGAAGAACTCCGTTCACTACCTAAAAATAAATAAAAAAGATTTATTGTATCCTTTTATTGTGTATGAAATTTATGGTTTCTATTGGTGCAAATCCAATCACCTCAATTTTCAATTTTAGATGAGAAAGAATTCCCCATTGGTAACAAATGCTTATCCATTAAGCAGAGGAAATCTTATTTAACAGAAAGATTATGGCCTTATTCTTCCAAGAACGGACTAAGAGGGTCAGCTACCCAACTAATCTTCATAATTAAATACCGTTACTGTATAGGTGGATCTCGTTGTGAAAGACCGATTACTAGCTAATTCATGGGTAGAGCCAAAGAGGGTGAACTGTACAAGTTAACAATAACATTGATGAAATAAAAGAAGGAGCTCCGGTGTATAGAGAGGACCTCACCGTTTAAGAAGTAACCATAGAAACGAAGGAACCCACTATTTCTTTATCCATTTCTATTTTTATTTATTTACTCTATGTTTTTTTTTTTTATACCTAGTACCAATACAATTTCGTATTTTCGGGTGACTAGAACAAAAAAATAAATCGTGGTCGGGAAGGTTATAGTAGCAAAAGCCATTGGAATTTTTATTTTATACATTGGAAAAATACGTTTTGTTATTAATAGACTAGGAAAGGAGAAAGGAATAACTGAAAGAAAGGAAATCAATTAGTTATTCATCAAAGTTTCATTTATTCAATGACTAGAATTAAACGAGGATATATAGCTCGGAGACGTAGAACAAAAATTCGTTTATTTGCATCAAGCTTTCGAGGGGCTCATTCAAGACTTACTCGAACTATTACTCAACAGAAAATAAGAGCTTTGGCTTCAGCTTATCGGGATAGAGGTAGGCAAAAAAGAAATTTTCGACAGTTGTGGATCACTCGAATAAATGCAGTAATTCGATATAATAAGATAGACTACAGTTATAGTAGATTCATACACAATCTGTACAAGAGGCAGTTGCTTCTTAATCGTAAAATACTTGCCCAAATCGCTATATTAAATAGGAATTGTCTTTATATGATTTCCAATGAGATCATAAAATAAGAAGATTGGAAAGAATCCAGCGGAATGCTTAAAATGGAGTTCTCTGGAGAATGAACTCCGAGAAGGTAGAGTAGAAATTAGTATGATAAAATCTGATAATATGATAAAGTGGTCAAAATGAGCAAATATGTTCAATAAAAAAAAGATTTATTCTTCTTCCCCTATTCTTTTTTTTTTTTTCTTACGACACTAAACCTAGATTTTCGTATTTTTCGAACAAAGCATCAATCCGCGGTTGAGTTTGGATTAGAATTTGAATTCAATTGAAGAGTAAGCCTATTTATTCCTGGTTCTAAGACCAATAGTTCTAGCGGTCGACTCGCTTCTTTCAAATTGTTTCTCATTATTAAGAAAAGGTAACAAAGATAAAATACGAGCTTGTTTTATAGCAATAGTAATTAAGCGTTGCTGTTTTAAGGTCAATCTATTTACCCGTCTAGATAATATTTTTCCTTGTTCACTAATAAATCGACTAATTAAACTCATGTTTCTATAATCAATTCGATCCCCCGATTGAATCGGGGGCAAACGCTTACGAAAAGATCGCTTGGATTTAAGAAGGAGTCGCTTGGATTTATCCATGGTTTGTTTATTCCTTATCCCGAAAATCCTATTTCGATCGGATCTAAAATGATTTAGAATTAAGAAATAGGATTTGGTTTGTTTATATTGAAATCTAAAATATGTCTAATATATGTAATTTTTCATCTTCCTTGGATTGGAAAAGGGTGACACACAGACGATCGGTTCGATCTATTTCTTTATCTCCCCATGAATCGTATGTTTGTAACAACGGGGACAGAATTTTCTCAATTCCAATCGACTAGGCGTATTGTGTCGATTCTTTTGAGTAATATATCTGGAAATACCCATTGATTCCCTATTAACACCGTTTCGAACACAACGAGTACATTCCAAAATAACTGTTACTCGGGCATCTTTACCCTTGGCCATGAACCTCCTTTGGATTTTTGATTCACGCAACTCTTCCATTTTCCGATCCAAAATGAAGAAAAAAAGAGAAGTTGGTAACTCGAAATAAAATTATGAAAGATTTCGTTGCAATCAAATATAAAATATAGTAATACAATGATTTCTAAATTTAGAATCGCAGTACAGTTTTTCATTTAAGTATCTTGTATGATATTGTTGCCCTAGCCATCACATTTTCATTTTCGTTCTCACTTGGAACCCGGCGCCGAGTCCTAGTTTGACTGAGGTTGAATCCATTTTTATTCTTTCTCTTTTCTAACTTATTCTAAGTCTAAAAACTCTAAAAAAAAGAAGGGGAAGGGGATTAGTCACAACTATTTGATTGTTTTTCTAATCTTCTTCACCCCTTCCCAAGTCAATAACTAGAATGAAAAAAATGGGAATACCAACGCATCCGGGAATAAACGATTGATCTCGATTAATAGACCCGCTAAAGCCCCGAACCATATAGTACTTACTACCGGTGCCACGGAGAGATATGTTTTTAGATCTCGCATTTAAAACCCTCCTTATATTATAGTAATTTGTAATACATAATGGTATTACATACCATCAAATGTATATATAGTTAATAACCGCTTGTATTGTCCGCGGAATTCCTAATTCAAATTGAAATGAAATGTACAACAGTTCAATTCGGTAGATATTCCCTTTTTTATTAAAAAAAATATGTCGCTTTCCGCCCCCCAAAATATTCATTTTTCTTTACGGCGGATTTCATATTTATTATTTCATACGTATATAAGTCTTTTTATTATATTTTATATATGATATGAGACAAAAAAGAAGAAATGGCAAGATAATTTGTATATACCAATGGAGGAAATAAATCAAAAATGTGGAAAACAAGACAGCGATTCTCTACAATGACACTGTAGACCAATTGAAAGGGATGTAGCGCAGCTTGGTAGCGCGTTTGTTTTGGGTACAAAATGTCACGGGTTCAAATCCTGTCATCCCTACCTATTACTTATCTTCTGAACAGTAACGAGGAATCAATTGAGATCCATAAAAATTGAACATACATATACCGAATCAATCTTTTTTTTATTTAATTTTATGATATTCTATATGATAATATATGTATGCAAGATATATTAGGGTTGCATTTAGTTTGATAATAAAACGCTCTTAGTTCAGTTCGGTAGAACGCGGGTCTCCAAAACCCGATGTCGTAGGTTCAAATCCTACAGAGCGTGATTCGATTCTTGTTGTTGTTAGATCGAAAATTATACTGAAATAATTCAACAGAAATAAAAATTTGACCTCCTATAAAGCAAGTAGGGGGTCAATCAAAAAAAGAACTGTTAATTAATCAAAGGTCCAACTGATCCCCACGTCTGTATTGTAAATATGCGGTCACAAATAATCCAGCCAAAGTAATAGGAATTAGACCTAATACGATTCCAAATAGAAAAACTTCAATCATTTCAATTTAGTTGAACGAGGAAAAGGAGAGGTAATATCTATCCTTAAAATATTAATCTGTATTGCCCATGAATCTCAATGACCAAAAATTGGAAATTGAATTGACAAGGTAAAGAACTCTACGATATCAATATATAGAATATATGGAATACCCCAGAAATCTTTCTTTTTTTGAATTGTGCATTCAATTAATTTCAATCAAATAAGTCGTATCTTGTTCAGACCGATAAATAGAGCTGAGGTTATA